ATCGCTGCTACGCCAAAACTCGGCGCAAAGAACCAACCAGATTGCCCCAGTGGATAAATAAGGAATACGGAAACAAAAACAGCGATTGGAGCAGAGAATGAAATTGCATTATAAGGCCGCAATTGAACAGACCGAGCAAGTTCAAATTGACGTAACATGAAACCTATTAGTGCAAAAGCCCCATGGAGAGCGACAAAAGTCCACAGACCGCCTAATTGACACCAACGAGTAAAATCCCCTTGCGCTTCCGGGCCCCATAGTAGCAACAAAGAGTGTGCTAAACTATTGGCAGGGGTGGAAACTGCCGCGGTTAAGAAATTACAACCTTCCAAATAGGAACTAGCCAATCCATGGGTATACCAAGAAGTTACAAAAGTTGTCCCTGTAAACCAACCCCCTAAAGCGAAATAAGCACAAGGAAAGAGCAATAGGCCGGACCATCCTACAAAAACGAAACGGTCCCTTCGTAACCAGTCGTCCATAATATCAAATAGATCATTTTCTTCTTTAGTAACTCTACCAAGGGCTATAGTCATAGTGATCCTCCTATTCAATTACTTCAACCATTTCCGAGCACCTCATATCACTTCCAAGGCATACGATAGTTTGATTATCTGTGGACGATTTCTTTCTCGTTCAATGCCCTTTTTCAAAGGTCTCGAAGATAGAAATTTTTTATTTTTATCTATGGGGTCACAACCGAGGTCGTGGTAAATCCATGAATTTGATTCGATTAGTTTTTCTTATACTATAGAAATAAACATTTGAATTCAGCATTATTCCATGACTCCTATTTCAAAGCCTATCTTTTAAGGAAAAATGAAAATAAAAGTAACCCCTCTTTTCCCACTCGCTCTCTATTGCATGGGTGGAAGAACAAAAATTGGATTCTGAAAAAAAAAAAGAAAGATATTGAAAAAAAAAAATTGACTTTCGAAATCAATTTTTATGTGTAGCGGAAAGGAGTTTCGATTTCTTCTTATTCCTATAGAACATCTAGTAACAAGAATATGAAATCGTAAATAGCGAAAAATTCTTGCCTTGCGCGGTCTAAGTCTAAGGAAATACAAAAAATCCGCTTATACAATTTCATCTACATCGAATTTATATATCAGAATAGTGGATAGAGGCATCATTCAAGGAGTCAGGTCTACTTACTTTATCTTTCTTTCCAATTTTATGGTGGGTTTGATAAGAACCCTTTTTGTTTTGTTTATAAATAATCGAAAAAAGAGTTTTTTATTTTTTATATAACCTGCTTGTTTTATTATAACAAGTCCTATATGAAAATGCCCGCTGAAGAGAAAATCTATCTGATTGTTTCTCAGCCAATATCGAATTTTAGAAAGAAAAAACAAGAATTTTCTTCTTTTTTTTATTAACATTAAGAAAAAAGAATATAATTAAAATGGAATTGGCAATATAATTTTTATGGACTTTTGAAAGAAAAAGGAAGGATTTTTTGCAATCGTTATTTCTTGCCTCTGTCATATCACGGAAACCTTTCGATTTGGAACGGGGAGAGATGGCTGAGTGGACTAAAGCGGCGGATTGCTAATCCGTTGTACAATTTTTTTGTACCGAGGGTTCGAATCCCTCTCTTTCCGCCCCCTCGGATCATTTGGGACTTTCGAATTGGAAGGAATTCTGACCCCCGGATTTTCTCATAGATAAATGTACGAAACAAATCCAATTTGTAAGAAAAAATTCCAAAAAAATTTGGATTTTTACTCCTCACGCCCAGGATTACGTCCTGGGTCATTAGATAAGAATCCAAAGATAAAGAGGGAAACAAAGAATATCACTACTGTATAAACAAAAAGTTTGAGAGTAAGCATTACATAATCTCCAAGATTTTTTTTTTAAGGAATAGATTACCCGTTTTTCCTTACCACACAGATCCACTAGGATGGGTTTTGTTTATTTTTACACCTAAAAATGCAAAAATCAATTCTTGAAAAAAATTGCAAGAATTGATTTATAATAAGCACTCTTATCAATATCAAAAATTAGGTTAGGTATTGTGTGGGTACCTAAAGGTACCTGCTCAACGTAGGTGCAGGGGGTGGGGTAGAAAGGCGGATCCCAATTTATTGCTGCAGCTATACATTCAATGTAGAAGAATTAGAATTTTAGAATCGAAGGTTCATAATATAAGACTTCTCGGCTTTTATTCATTTTTAGAATTTTTTTGGAATGAATACATCATTCAATTTGGCAGACAGAACAGAGTAGTAAAGATTTCATCGAAAACTTACAGCAGCTTGCCAAACAAAGGCTAATAGAAAAAAGAGTATAGGTATGACAGGCATAAAATCCACGATTGGGTTGAAAATGGCATAAGCTTCGGGCAATTTGGCGAAGAAAAAACTAGTCGGATAAAGAACAGAATTAAAACAGATACAGGTTAAACTAAGTATATTAGGCATAACAAGCATTTCGTTCTTGTAGAGTAGATAATTGGATTTTGATTGAGTTATTTTTCTAAGGGAAAAAAGAAAAGGCGGGTTCAAAATCCTTTTTTCTTCGGACTTTCCCAAACGCAAAATACCTCCTTGTATTCGCACTCTCAAATGAGAATGGAAGAAATTCGACTTTCATATAATATCTTAATAGAATTCCATGTAATGATCAATGCATTTTTTGGATTCTATATTATCCGCATGTCTAGAATCCTAGCAAGAGAGTATCCCTCATTTTTTATGTAATTGAAGTGGGATTGACGAATAACAAATAAACATAATAGTGTTTATTAGTGTCGCATAAAACCAGAAATGGGGCGTGGCCAAGTGGTAAGGCAGCGGGTTTTGGTCCCGTTACTCGGAGGTTCGAATCCTTCCGTCCCAGATTTTTTCTGATGAAACGAAAGATGAAATCATATTGTACCCCACACGAGACAAAAGAAAGTTTATTAAAGAGAATAATTATCTCTTATGAACTCTTAGATTAGATGCATTTCTAAGCATTCTTTTTCTTTCTCAGAAAACATAATCAAGTGTCAAGTCCAGTCAAATTGAATATCTTTATTTTCATGAAAAATTGGGTCTATCAGTCACATTCAGGATATGCCCCTACTACTACTCATTACTCATATGTGTTTTGAAATTCGAACTTCTTAGATAAACTTTATGCTCCATATCCATGAAGGGGGAATTCTTACATGATACATTTGACATCTAATGTGAAAGAAAAGAAGGACCCCCTATTTATTTTTCCCGAACTAAAGAACTAAAGTAAGTAAATAAAAAGAAAATAAAGGGGGTATCCTAATTCTATATTTCATGGCCAGATTAAAGAATAGGAAGTTTTTAGTTTCAGCACAGGTCTTAAAACTTTTGACCAAGATCGGCTTGCGAAAAAAGAAAAAGGGTTTCTATTCTATGGATAGGAACTCCATTTTTGTATTTTAGATATTATCTGATTTGCAAATATCCATTTCTAAATCAATGGAATGTGAGGATTAGAGAGAAATTCATATATTCTGTCTACTCGGCTTTCGAATTAATTGAAAAAATTTTAAACTTGACGTAAAACACTGTATAAAAAATGAGACCTATCCCTTTATGATAGAGATAGATTTTTGTTGTATTATATTATTAGTAAAAAGGGCCCCTCTTTGGTTAAGCGAAAACCATCTCGATCTGCGATTCTTTAAATATCCAGAATGATCCATTCTGGTAAGGATAAGGTAAGAACTGTTCGTTGGATAGAATGGATTCAAAAAATCATACTTCTCCTGATTTTTGATTTGGAGTTGCTTCTTTTAGGTAAAAGAAAGAATGCTATAAGTAAAAGCAAAGGCCTTAATTTGACTTTACACGAAATGTGTTTTTTTTTTTACTTCATTTTTTTCCCTCTTTTGGTATTCGAGTCGAAGAAGTACGAGAATTCTATAACTACCAAAAAACTTTCAATCTTTTCATTGGAATAGTTTATTTAGTTAATAGTTTTTGTTATGGAAAAATATATTGCTAATCTAATTCTAATATAGTAATTAAATTAATTAAACTTTTTTTGAGGTTGTTTTTTGAGGTTGATAGTTTATTTGTTGGAGAAGAGTCGATCCTTCGCTTCTCATTTCAGGATTGACCATCTCGAGTCCTCTGTTGAGGATGGAAATTCAATAAAAAATAAGTCTTAAGCAAACTTGTTTATTCGTCTTTTTCGAACTATGTTTCCTTTCCTTCATATGATAGAATATGGGTTTAAATAAATTGGATCTTTGCGGAGTCTTCCCCGATAAATACTTATTTCTTTTATCCATATTTCTCCATAGATAGCAAGTTTGAATTAGTATACAAAAAACTAAACTAAACCAATGACTATTCATGATCCCATCCATATTGGATCAATTCCCTATACCACTTTGCAATGAAATTAGAGGAATGTTTGTTATGGTAAAACTTCGTTTAAAACGATGTGGTAGAAAGCAACGTGCGACTTGAAGGACATGATCGATTGTGGATTTTGTTATCCATCATTTTCCATAGTAATGAAAATGCTCTTGGCTCGACATAGTCTGTTCTATTCGTCCCGAACCAAATTTGCGCTGGGTTGTTTGTAAGTAAATAGTACACGATGGAGCTCGAGAGGACAGAATTGATTTTTTATCAAGGGAAAGAATCTAGGGTTAGTGAAAACTAATAAATTAGGCCAACTTTGTCAGTCTATCCTTAATATAGAAATCGAAAGGTTAAAATAAGAAGAAAGTCCAATTTTGGAAGATTGGAAAAACTCTTTCAATTAAAAGTTTATCAGAATCAATCGCCCATATTCGATTTCTATAGAAGAGGGAAATGCTTTATCGAAGGAAATAAGAAAAAAAGGGTATGTTGCTACTCTTTTGAAAGAAAAAAGAATAGGAATTCCCGAAGTAATGTCTAAACCCAAGGATTTCACAAATCAAAGATAAAGAATTCCGGAACAAGTAAACGCGATTTTCAATTGTCTCAACAATAGAATTGGATCAGAATAAGGAATAAAAGTCAATTCGTTCGAGATGAGACAAAGAAAAGAGTTTAGAGACGACTCAAAAAATTTGGAAGGATTTTTCCTTTTAAGTCTGTCAGTCAAAATTAACCAACTTGAGTCATGAGTATAAATGAAATTTGTTTTTTCTGTAAGGAAATTAATGCAAGTCATAGTCTAATTTCTATCTACTTGTATTATAGACAGAAATTCGAATCTTTTTCTCGAGCCGTATGAGGAGAAAACCTCCTATACGTTTCTAGGGGGGGCATTGTTTAGCTACATCTATCCCAATAAGCTGTCTATCGAATCGTTGCAATTGATGTTCGATCTCGAAGAGAAGGAAGAGATCTTCGAAAAGTAGGTTTTTATGATCCGATAAAGAATCAAACTTGTTTAAATGTTCCAGCTATTCTCTATTTCCTTGAAAAGGGTGCTCAACCTACAAGAACTGTTTATGATATTTTAAGGAAGGCAGAATTCTTTAAAGAAAAAGAAGGAACTTTGAGTTAATTGAAGAACTAAATGAATAAAAAAGTAGGAGAGGATCACTAGTATCCCTCGTTGTCTAATTATTTAGACACAATTTGCCTCTTTCTTAGTCCTATTTTTGACTGGATTTATGTCGTGCCAATCCAACATAAGCCCTTATTTTATTTACTTTTTCTATCTAATTTGTTTTCTTACCATTGTATTTCCATTGACAAAGGTCTATTGAACAAATAGAATTTGTAGATAGATAGGTCTCTTTATCCTCACTCCATATTAGGTTTTTCTGTCTACACTTCGCTCAAATGATAAGGTTGTCCCTCTTGCATGTACTCTCATACAAGATTTATTTATATAAAGAAATATAAATTGCTAAAAAAATGACAATTTTGCTATCGTGATTGGGGCCGCTCCTTTTTTAACCTTAGTGAAATTTAGCCGAACCTGTTCATTTTGGCATTTGAGTGTTTTTAATGGGCGATAAAATCTTTCTTTTAATGTTTTGCTAGTTCAATGTTTTGACAGGAGCGTGCGGTGTAATTCCATTGATTTTTGGGTTTCGATCGTATCTAAGATCCTATTTTATCTGGGTTGCTAACTCAATGGTAGAGTACTCGGCTTTTAAGTGCGACTATGATCTTTTACACATTTGGATGAAGCAACAAATTCGTCCAGACTCTTGGTAGAGTCTAGAAGACCACGACTGATCCTCAAGGGTAATGAATGGAAAAAATAGCATGTCGTAATAAAATCAATTTCTTATTTTTGATTTTTGGAATGGAATAAAAAATTCCTATTTTCTGGGTCTAGTGAATAAATGGATAGAGCCTGGCTCCAATTCTGGTAAAATAAAAAGCAACGAGCTTAACTTCTTAATTGAAATGATTCCCCGATCTAATTAGACGTTAAAAATAGATTAGTGCCTGATGCGGGGAAAGGTTGGGTTTTCCTATGAACGGACCCTTGATTTTTTCTTTTTTTTTTTTTTAGAAATCCTAATTATTCTTGATTATAGATTGAAAAGGGATGTTATGGATTGAATGTGTAAAAGAAGCAGTATATTGATAAAGAGACTGGATTCCAAAGTCAAAAGAGCGATTGGCCTGCAAAAATAAAAGATTTGTTCTCTTTTGTAATTAGAACAAACATAAACTAATTGGATAGAAAAGGAAAAGATCTGTGGATTAGATTCCTTTTCTTTCCAGGGTTTGTATTAAAAAATGCAACACCCTGTTTTGACCATATTGCACTATGTATCATCATTTGAGAAACCGAGAAATGCTTCTTCTTTCTGATTCAAGTAGAAATACAAATGGAAAAATTGGAAGGGTATTCAGAAAAACAGAAATCTCGTCAACAATACTTCGTTTACCCACTTCTCTTTCAGGAGTATATTTATGCATTTGCCCATGATTATGGATTAAAAGGTTCCGAACCTGTGGAAATTGTTAGTTGTAATAACAAGAAATTTAGTTCACTACTTGTGAAACGTTTAATTATTCGAATGTATCAGCAGAATTTTTGGATTAACTCGGTTAATCATCCTAACCAAGATCGATTGTTGGATTACAACAATTTTTTTTATTCTGAGTTTTATTCTCAGATTCTATCTGAGGGGTTTGCGATCGTTGTAGAAATCCCATTCTCGCTACGAGAATTATCTTGTCCGAAAGAAAAAGAAACACCAAAGTTTCAGAATTTACGATCTATTCATTCAATATTTCCCTTTTTAGAAGACAAATTTTTGCATTTACATTATCTATCACATATAGAAATACCCTATCCTATCCATTTTGAAATCTTGGTTCAACTCCTTCAATACCGGATCAAAGATGTTCCATCTTTGCATTTATTGCGATTCTTTCTCAACTACTATTCGAATTGGAATAGTCTTATTACTTCAATGAAATCGATTTTTCTTTTGAAAAAAGAAAATAAAAGACTATTTCGATTCCTATATAACTCTTATGTATCAGAATATGAATTTTTCTTGTTGTTTCTTCGTAAACAATCTTCTTGCTTACCATTAACATCTTCTGGAAC